AAGAATTCATTATAGGAATATTTCCAAGAAAAACGGTTTGTTCTTGCATATTTCTACCGGTTTTCCAAATTAAGACCGCGGGTACATATAATTCAGAAGAATATGTGAGTAATTCATACACAGCATCTCTTTCTTTTATCAAGGGCTCTACCAATTGATATGTTTCCACAAATAATTTAAATTCAATTTCTTGATCTCTATCTTCAATTTTTTGAAACTTTTTAAATTCTTCCGTCAAGCCCTGATTAATGAACCTACAAAATCCCTCAAATTGTATCTGACTAAATCCAGGTATCGTGGACATTCCCTCATTTCCATTCTGGAGCATCTTAATCTAAAGTTTCCTCTTTATTTAAAAAATCCCATTATTCTTATTGGCTTGGCTCACTATTCATCGAACCATACCGATCGATCTAGCAATGATGGAATGGGTATTCTTGTTACTGAATCACATAAAATTTGAGCCAACTCCATCCATATATATCATACGTATGAACGGAAACAAGAAAGAGAAATGGAAGGCATTTTCGACGCAAATTCGAATTTGAGCCAGATACAAATAGAAAGAAATATAAATTGATAAAGCATTCCTGAGGAAAATTATGTCATATGGAATCTTTTATCGGATATAAAAATTGATCCAATTTCTACCTAATTCTTTTCTTATGATATTACGATCAGAGTACAGGGTACAAAAAATCAATGAATTCGGGATTCAATCTGCTCTCTATGAATGAGATAAAAACAGAAGAATCGAGAACAGCATAGAGTTAGCACACGAAATTGAATGTTAAAAAGGGAATTCGCAAATCTTTTTTTTTTAGTCTAATTTCTAAAATAGAATGGAATATGGAATCGCGTACGTAATAGTCATAGGAGTAATCTTTAGGAAGTATATGCCGATATAACTATCCATATATCACATCTTTTATCATAATTGAACCTGGTGCAACATAGGTTAGGTCACACTCTATCATAACGTCTATATGTCTATATGTTTATTTTCTATTAATATTCAATTAACAATTCAAGCACAATGATCAGGGATATGTGCATAAGAAATAGACCCGGGCTCGGTATCCCACGTATAAAAATTTATGTTCTGGGGTTTACATATACACATATATTTTATTATAATTTAAAATGATTAGTCGTAAATAAATTAGATTTTGCATTCATTAAGGGAATACAAATTTAAGAGTTGTTCGCTAATTAAAAGCAAGAAAAGTAAGTAAGCGTAACTAAAGAGTAATGAGTAAATAGTTAATGAAGTAAAGAGTGAATTATTTTAATTTGCCCTGCGTCTGTGACCGGGGCCGAGAATCTTTTCACTTTTCTATAGATTTAATAGGTCTATAGAAAAGTGAAAAGAGAAGGTAAATTTTTAAACGACGTGTGTTTTGAGATAAAATCAATCGAAGAAAAGAATATAAAAAGGATCTAATAAAAAAGAGGAAGTCTTTTTTTGGAAAAGGATAAAGTATAATGGGATTCAAGATCCAAAAATAAAATAATAAGAAAGGAAAAAATTCAAATAAAAATGAGAAGAGGAATAGAATATCATAATATAGATAGATAATTTGATCTATTTTGGATTTGGATGGAATTTGGCGGCATGGCCAAGTGGTAAGGCGGGGGACTGCAAATCCTTTATCCCCAGTTCGAATCTGGGTGTCGCCTGATCAACAAAAAATACTTGGAATTTATTAATCTATTGATCGAATTTGACGAATTATTGCCCCGCAAAAGCATAGGCAAGGAACTAGGTCTGTCGATACTTGATTTTGAGAACCTGTGGGGCCTATCTCTATCTATAAATGTCATCAAAATCTGGGTTATTAGTGTGGCTTGAACAGGTACCAATAAATCTGAAGCAAACCCATCTTATTAATGATTGGTTTGGGCTATTCTGAATTGAATCAAATAAAATAAAGAGTGAGAATTTATTTTAGACATCAGAACTATAGAACTATAATCAGAAGTCTTGGTATCTAAGGATTCCTAAGAAACACTCTATTTTGACTCCTAAGGTTAAAAAAGTATTCTAAAAAAGACCATAAAGATAATTCTATACCTTTCTTAATAGTGTCTACTAACTATGTCTACAATGAAATTAGATTGGATAGGCTGATAGGAAATTCATTTAATAATTGTGTAAAGAACTAAAGATACTTTGTATCCAGAGTCACTATAGATTCTGAGTGCTCAGAAATTTAATCAGAATGGTTGAATGGCTATTCTTTTATTCTATTTAATTATCTTCTCTTTTTATTGAATTTCTTTGTATTTTATATTCATATTATCTGATTTTTTTACTCTTTAATATTACTACTTTTATTTATTTTCTTTATATTTATATTTTATTTATTATTCTTCGATTTTATTTATTTATAATGAATAATAAAGAATTGGAAATATAGGAACTTTTTATGAGTGGATTTTTTCATCAATAGCCATAAGTAAGAATCCTATTTTGACTCTGCACCATTGATTGGACTAT